ACCGAAAACTACACTTAGATTTATTGGATTTGTTGCTAAAATATCGGTATTAAACCCGAAACTCCCGGCGGATGGCCAGTGACCCAAGTAAACGAAAGAATCGGTTAAATTTTTCATATAATCTCCTCTTCTAGCTAAACTATAAAAAAAAGAACTCTATCCTTTTTTTTTTATTCTTTTTATTGAAAATAAAAAGAAATTTTAATTTAATAATTTAATTTACCTATTTGGATATTTGTAAACAGAATCAAAAACCTATTCTATTTACAAATGTATTTTCCAAAATTTTTAATTTTCAATAATAATAATAATGAGACTTATTAGAATTAAGCTAGAATTTGAGACCAAGTTTTATGTCAAGTTCAAAAAACCTCCTTTTTTCGGAACACTCCTTAAAAAAAAGTTTCTATTAAACTAAAAGAATAAGGGGAAGGAAGAAAGCGAATCGATGTGCTAATTCCCCATCCTCAAATTAGTCCTTCCCAAGGATTGTTGTCTCAATGAATAATTGTAGGAGTTAAATCTTGATAGAATTAAAAAAACTACGAAAAAAATCCAGAATTTTGTGATTTATAGGATTAAACAAAAGGATTCGCAAATAAAAGCGCTAATGCTACAACTAGGCCATAAATTGTTAAAGCTTCCATAAAAGCCAAACTAAGCAATAAAGTACCTCGTATTTTTCCTTCTGCCTCAGGTTGTCTCGCGATACCTTCGACAGCTTGACCCGCAGCTGTACCTTGACCAACTCCAGGTCCAATAGAAGCAAGCCCAACAGCCAACCCAGCAGCAATAACCGAAGCAGCAGAAACCAGTGGATTCATGATAAGTTCCTCACACCAAAATAAAGAAATAGTTAATGATACAATCATCCAATGACTTAGGACGTAATTCTAATTAAGTAATCGCTAAGATTCATCCAGCCAAAATAACCAAAAACTTGAATTGAAATAATATAATAAAATTATTGAATCATAAGAATTACTTTGATAGTAGTTCCTATCCACGGGATTTGAAAAAATTCATAATATATATACGACTTTTTTATGCCATTTCTTTTTTGTGAACCATTCTTTGAATTCTTCGTTCTTTTTTTTATAAGTTTTTCAGCCAATTCACAGATAAAAAGGAAGAACTTCTAATCGAATCCCTATCTAAATCGAAATTCACAAAAATAGTAGGGCAGATTCAGATTATATAGATCTTTAACTCATATATACCTAGTCAATATCAAATATCACATATACAAGTGTTTCTTACATAACGTAAACCAACTATTCTATCATTGGGCTAACCTAAAAAAGAATATTTGAAAAAAAAAATCGTTAATGATGACCTTCCATAGATTCACCTATATAAGCCGCAGCTAAAGTGGCAAAAATGAGAGCTTGAATCCCGCTTGTAAATAATCCAAGGAACATGACAGGTATAGGAACCACTAAAGGTACTAAAGAAACAAGAACAACAACGACTAATTCATCGGCTAATATATTTCCGAAAAGTCGAAAACTAAGTGATAGGGGTTTTGTAAAATCTTCTAAGATGTTAATGGGTAAAAGAATTGGAGTTGGTTGAATGTATTTACTGAAATACCCTAATCCTTTTTTGCTAAGACCCGCATAAAAGTAGGCTACTGATGTGAGTAAAGCTAAAGCAACCGTCGTATTTATATCATTCGTTGGTGCTGCTAACTCCCCTTGAGGTAACTGGATAATTTTCCACGGTAAAAGGGCTCCTGACCAGTTAGAAACAAAAATAAATAAAAACAGGGTTCCAATAAAGGGAACCCATGGACCATATTCTTCTCCAATCTGGGTTTTACTCACGTCTCGAATGAATTCAAGGACAAATTCAAAGAAATTTTGGCCGTCAGTTGGAATGGTTTGTGGATTGCGAATCGCTAGAACTGCGGAACCTAATAAGATAGCAATTACAACCCAAGAAGTAATAAGGACTTGGGCATGGACCTGGAAACCCCCTATTTGCCAATAGAAATGTTGGCCGACTTCTACACCAGATATCTCATATAACCCTTCTTTTATTAGTGTGTTGATGGAACATGATAAAACATTCATATTGCCCTCTGACATAAATAAGAACTTTAAATTATTTTGATTCAAGATACCCCCCCCTTTTTTTTACTTATTTACTTTAATTTTATATTTTAGTTTTGGATACCAACTAAACTAATCACACAATATCCCCAGTTTTTTTATCTCTTTTTCTTTTGTACAATTCAGGAGTAGTAACCGATTTTTGAAATCGAAATACAGGGAGCCCCTCCCTCAAAAAAAAATTGATTTATTTATCTTATTATTAATCAAGAATTTTGTATATAGCTAGAACGACCCTCACAAATTGCGAATACTAATTTGTTAAGAATGAATCGAATTGAAGCTATAGCGTCATCATTTGCTGGAATAGAAATATCCGCGAGATCGGGATTACAATTTGTATCGATTAAAGAAATGGTTGGAATTCCCAAAGTGATACATTCTCT